AGCTATCCCGACCATTTTTCCACGCATTGCCTTATCTTACTAGGGACTTGCTTGTGTTTATGTCCATTAAAAGGACAAAAAGTTTTAAAACCCTTACCTAATCCCTGAAATTTTTTTGGTCTTAAAAAAAGGAAGATTTTTTGATATTTATAAGTGTAAGGATAACCTAACAAAACAATATAGATTGTGAATAGTGAAAAATTCAATACTCGAGAGTCTTTGTACATATATTTTCTTGTACGTGTATTGCACAAAAACTTGTGCTAAACTAAGCATAAAACGCTCGGATCTTTTTGTGAAAGAGTAGAGTAAATGGAAAACATAGTGAATTTTGAGTCACCGGCGGAAAGGAGGAAAAATACTTAGGAGGTCAAATGGTTTTTTTGGGGATAGAGGGACTTGAACCCTCACGATTTCTAAAGTCGACGGATTTTCCTCTTACTATAAATTTCATTGTTGTCGGTATTGACATGTAGAATGGGACTCTCTCTTTATTCTCGTCCGATTAATCATTTTTTTTTTTCAAAAGATCAATCAGACTCTGGAGTGAATGATTTGATCACTGAATATTCGACTCTTACTTCAATTTCAATTTAGAATGGATTCGCAATAACTCTTTCATTTTTCATAATTATTTATTTATTATAAATATATAAAATATAAATAAATATATTAATATATTATATTTTATATTATAAAATATATTATAAATTAATATTAATATAATTAATATTAATATATTATATTATAAATATATAAATAATAATTATGGATTGGGGTCGTGATTAATCGTTTGATATGTCAGTATATATACGTGCGTATTAGGTATATAGGGTTATCTTTTCTGTAATTTAGATAGAAAGAAGAATTCCAGCTACCAACGCAATGCAATCAACTCCATTTGTTAGAACAGCTTCCATTGAGTCTCTGCACCTATCCTTTTTCTCAAAAAAAAACAAGGATTTGGCTCAGGATTGCCCATTTTTTATTCCAGGGTTTCTCTGAGTTTGGAAGTTACCACTTAGTAGGTTTCCATACCAAGGCTCAATGCAATCAAGTCCGTAGCGTCTACCTATTTCGCCATATCCCCTTTTTATTTGAGATCGGAATCCTATTGTGATCCCTTCCACTTCTTTTATATTTTTTTTATTAACTTTAGATTAGAAGAAACGATTAATTAGATACTGATTCCTATAGCGAGCGAAAAAACATTTACTGCTATTTTTTACCTATCCTCTTTTTTTTTTAATCTCTATCAGATGATCCATATCTATCCAATCAAAATGGATTCTATCATTGATGTATCCGCAATTCAATATGGATAAGATATATCCCATATATCTATGTCTCTCCCTCCTTTATTTTTCCGGTGGAATTTGGAATACTGGAACGGTCGATATTCATTCTTCTCTTTTTTCGTGCTATTTCCTTGCTTTCCGAATGAAACCGGAGGAATGTCTCATTATGATCTGGATTGTATCTTTATCCTTATCTTTTTTTTTAGAACCGATTTATCCGCTATAGTGCATATAACAAATATAAGAATCTAATTAATTAAATTAATAGAATATGCTGTTCTAATTGGATTTTTTTTTCTTTTCTAATCAAAACTTTATTAGTCAATTCATAAATTTATATCTTATCTTACATTCAATTTCTAATTTTTAATTAAAAAGTTATATAATATGAATATGATTCAATATAAAAAAATAATTAAATTTCAATATAATCAATCAACACAATCAAAATTAGAATTCTTAGAATTCTAATATAATAATATATAATATAATAATTATAAATAATATATAATAAAATTATTATAATAATAATTATATAATAATATAATAAAAAAATATAATATAATAATTAATTATAATATAATATTATAATTATATTATTTTAAAATATTATTTTAAATTATTTTTAAATTGAAATATAAATTAAATATAAATTAAAAATCTATTTTATTAAAAAATATGATGTTATGGCTTTATAAAATATATGGAATATAATATAAAGATACAAAGAATATAAAGAATATATAATACGCACGAGCTTGAGATAAGAAAGAAGAAAAAAAATTGCTAATAGTGAGGTGAGGATCCTCACGATTTCCCGAATTCCTATGCATTATTTTTCTTTTCTGTTTCTGTTATATGAGCCCGCTTAGCTCAGAGGTTAGAGCATCGCATTTGTAATGCGATGGTCATCGGTTCGACTCCGATAGCTGGCTTTTTCCCTATTTTTTTTTCTTTTTCCATGATTGATGATCTCTCCTTGAGATCAAAGAATATTGAAAAGACTCTTCTCTTTTCCCCAAATGTCGAGTTGCTCATCTGTTATATTATCTTATGCCGTGGTAACTTCCAACTATGAATAAAAAGTTGGAGTAATTAGACCTCTACAGAACAAATCATAAAACGTAGCCTTAATTAACATTAACCTTTATTAAAATTAAATAAAAAATTAAAATATTAAATTAAAAATTAAAAAAAATTAAATTTAAATTAAATAATTATAATATAAAATAAATATAAAAATAAAATAATAAATAAAAATATATAAATAAAAAAAATAATATAAAAATAATAATAATAATAATAATAATATAGATATATATATTCATATACAATTACAAATTACAAAAAAATCTGTATATTGATACAATCCATTTCATTCTTGTTTGTAGTACTTCTGTAGATTTTTCTTTGCTTTGTTTATGCGTTAGTTCAGTCTTAATTTAGATTTTTTCTGCAAATTTCAAAAATAAAGGAGTTTTTATGTCTCGTTACCGAGGACCTCGTTTCAAAAAAATACGCCGTCTGGGGGCTTTGCCAGGACTGACTAGTAAAAGACCTAGATCTGGAAGTGATCTTAAAAATCAATTGCGCTCTGGTAAAAGATCACAATATCGTATTCGTCTAGAAGAAAAACAGAAATTGCGTTTTCATTATGGTCTGACAGAGCGACAATTACTTAGATATGTGCATATCGCTGGAAAAGCCAAAGGATCAACGGGTCAGGTTTTACTACAACTACTTGAAATGCGTTTGGATAACATCCTTTTTCGATTGGGCATGGCTTCGACCATTCCTGGAGCCAGGCAATTAGTTAACCATAGACATATTTTAGTTAATGGTCGTATAGTAGATATACCAAGTTATCGTTGCAAACCCCGAGATATTATTGCTACAAAGGATAAGCAAAGATCGAAAGCTCTGATTCAAAATAATATTGCTTTATCCTCTCACGAGGAGGTGCCGAAACATTTGACTATTGACTCATTCCATAATAAAGGATTAGTAAATCAAATAATAGATAGTAAATGGATCGGGTTGAAAATAAATGAGCTCTTAGTCGTAGAATATTATTCTCGTCAGACTTGACCCAACAAAAATAACAAGGGAAGGGTCGGATAATTTTGCTCGCTTTTCGCCGATATCGATATAAATGTAATATATCTAATATCAATCTAAGCTTAAGCTAAGGACTTTTTTATCCAGATTTTTCCAATTTATGTATCACAACAATCGGCAGTCAAATTATCATTCCTTTTTCGCGCTTTTCGGTATTTTTTTACATACCACAGTAATTAGGAATAGAAAATCAAACAAATAGGGGTCTTATAGAATGGAAATAATGGTTTAAATTGTTACTTGATACATTGTGTTAAGTAACCTTGGTGAATTAGATGAAGGTACAGAAACGGAAAGAGAGGGATTCGAACCCTCGGTAAACAAAAGCCTACATAGCAGTTCCAATGCTACGCCTTGAACCACTCGGCCATCTCTCCTACATAACATAATCTTATTATTGACCATAAACCGAGTGAATAGCGAGTAATTCATATTATTGCAGTACAGGTACAACCAATCTATTCTAATGAAAATTTAATACTTTTCCTAAAATCTTCAAATAAAAATATTTAATATTCCTTTTACTTCTATTCTAGGTAAAAGAATAAAAAACTCTTTTTCTTGTTAAGGAAAAAAAAAGGGGGGGGGATATCCATTACTGTTTGTTAAGACGACGATCTTTCCTTATTTTTATTTTTTTTATATCGGATAAGACCAATGACTTAACTTAGAATAAATCAACTGAAGAATCTATATTTTATACTAGGGTTACATTTAGACTACGGTTCTATAGGAATAAAAAGGAATAAAAAATTCTTTTCCAATCCCAGATTTCTCAACGACAACTCCTCCAATTACTTACCCCATAGATCTATTTTTTACAAATGGATAAATTGTTCCATAGTTTTTATATTTCGACTGTATAGTATATACACGTTATACAAACAAAAAATGATAATGATGGTGACTTTTTTTATTAAAGAATAATTATTCTATTTTTTCCTCTTTTAATCATGATCAAATCAAAACTTCTCGAGTTCCCAGAATCTTTAGGTAGTGTAGGAACATAAAGTCCCTGGTTCTTAAACTTAGTTAAATGAAATTAGTAATAGTTCCGCTCATTGGGATACTACAAAATTTGGATGAAATACAATCATATATTTCCTATCTCTCCCTGCCAAAAGGGCACAATTTGAGTGGAAAGTCTATATTTTTTTAGAATTAGTCTCTTTTTATGTTATTTTGTACTGTACAATTCCTTTGTTTGTGAGATCATTTCCCCCGAGGGAAAATGAGAAGAATTATAGAATGGGTTGCTAATTATGCCTAGATCTCGGATAAATGGAAATTTTATTGATAAGACCTCTTCGATTGTAGCCAATATCTTATTACGAATAATTCCGACAACTTCAGGAGAAAAAGAAGCATTTACTTATTACAGAGATGGTGCGATTTGATTCTTTTTTTTTTTTTAGCTATCAGTCTTACAAGAAAGAGACACGTTTCGGGTTGAGGATAGAAAGAAAAAATTATATGGAAATAAACCTACGCTTGGTGAAGGTGAAGTTTAGAGATAGAACAATGCCTTCTGTCGTGTATCCTCGATTGATACGGCCTCAGATACTTCAATCGTCAATTTGAGTA